GCAGCTACTGCAGCCCCTGCTTCTTCAGGCGGAACTCCAGGTTGAGGAGTTACTCGGAATGCTGCCAAGATATCAGTATCTTTTGTCTCATAGTCAGGAGTATAATAAGTCAATTTGTAATCTTTAACACCAGCTTTGAATCCCGCACTTGCTTTAGTCTCTGTTTGTGGTGACATAAGTCCCTCCCTACAACTCATGAATTAAGAATTCTCACAATGACAAGGTCTACTCGACATGGATGGGGCGTGAATGAAACCTTTGAAAAAAAAAAATCTTTCAAACAATTTTCAATTCAACTAAACTATTAATTAATATTCTATTCTCAATTAATTAATAATACCATGTATTTGATTCGTCAAATACATCATTATTGTATACTCTTTGATATGTATGGCGCAACCCAACCTTGTTTTTAAAGTTTGTAGTTTATCCCCTTCTTTTTTTAATCTAAATACTAATTTTAATCTAAATACTAAAAAAAAATTCCCTCTTGCTCTTGACAGTAATATATGTTGTATATGTAAATCCTAGATGTGAAAATAGGCATAATTCATCCATGAAAAAGAAAGGTATAAACCACAAATGGGTGAAAATCCCTATGAAAAAAAAAAAAAATAATAACGGACAATGAGATCGAAAAAATGAATCATAAATCGAGTTCAGGTTCGAATTACATAATTACATAAATTATAAAATCTGATATGTACGGGATTATTTATTTATATTATTTATTTATATATTTATATTATTATATTATATAATTATATAAATATAAATTATTTATATAATATATAAAATATAATATATAAAATAAATATAAATTATATATTATATATAAAATAAATATAAATTATAATAAATTATAAATATTTATATTATAAATATTTATATTATATAAAAGAAACACACTTTTTCATGCTTCTTATTCATCTGCATCCGCTTTATCTTTTTTTTTTGAAAAAGTGTGGTTAAACTTGAAAATTCATTCATTGAATGAGTAAATGATTAAATTAGATTCGGTTGGATGGTACCAGCTAAATCAAGCGCTAACTTTCATTTTTTATTGAATTAACCGATCAACTTGCTATCGGACATTTTTTTTTATTCGGAAATATTCCAAAAAATTTCGACATATTTCACTTTATCATGATTATGAAAATAAATCCTACTACTTCTGGTCCTGCGGTTTCCACACTTGAAGAAAAAAACCTAGGGCGTATTGCTCAAATTATTGGCCCAGTACTGGATGTCGCTTTTCCCCCGGGGAAAATGCCAAATATTTATAATGCTTTGGTAGTCAAGGGGCGAGATACCGCCGGTCAGCAAATTAAAGTTACTTGTGAGGTACAGCAATTATTAGGAAATAATCGAGTTAGAGCTGTAGCTATGAGTGCTACGGACGGTCTAACGAGAGGAATGGAAGTGATTGACACGGGAGCTCCTCTAAGTGTTCCAGTTGGTGGAGCAACTCTCGGACGAATTTTCAACGTTCTTGGCGAGCCTGTTGATAATTTAGGTCCTGTAGATACTCGCACAACATCTCCTATTCATAGAGGAGCACCCGCCTTTATACAGTTAGATACGAAATTATCAATCTTTGAAACAGGGATTAAAGTGGTGGATCTTTTAGCCCCTTATCGCCGTGGAGGAAAAATCGGACTATTTGGGGGAGCTGGAGTGGGTAAAACAGTACTCATTATGGAATTGATCAACAACATTGCTAAAGCTCATGGGGGTGTATCCGTATTTGGTGGAGTAGGCGAACGTACTCGTGAAGGAAATGATCTTTACATGGAAATGAAAGAATCCGGAGTGATTAATGAACAAAATATTGCAGAATCAAAAGTGGCTCTCGTCTATGGTCAGATGAATGAACCACCGGGAGCTCGTATGAGAGTTGGTTTGACCGCCCTAACCATGGCGGAATATTTCCGGGATGTTAATGAACAAGACGTACTTCTATTCATTGACAATATCTTTCGATTCGTCCAAGCAGGATCAGAAGTATCTGCCTTATTAGGGAGAATGCCTTCCGCAGTGGGTTATCAACCTACCCTTAGTACAGAAATGGGTTCTTTGCAAGAAAGAATTACGTCTACAAAAGAAGGATCTATAACTTCTATTCAAGCAGTTTATGTACCCGCAGACGATTTGACTGACCCTGCTCCTGCCACGACATTTGCACATTTAGACGCTACTACCGTACTATCAAGAGGATTAGCTGCCAAAGGCATTTATCCAGCAGTGGATCCTTTAGATTCAACGTCAACTATGCTCCAACCTCGGATCGTTGGCGAGGAACATTATGAAACTGCGCAAAAAGTAAAGCAAACTTTACAACGTTACAAAGAACTGCAGGACATTATAGCTATCCTTGGATTAGACGAATTATCCGAAGAGGATCGTTTAACCGTAGCAAGAGCACGAAAAATTGAGCGTTTCTTATCACAACCCTTCTTTGTAGCAGAAGTATTTACTGGTTCTCCAGGGAAATATGTTGGCCTCGCAGAAACAATTAGGGGGTTTCAACTGATCCTCTCCGGAGAATTAGACAGTCTTCCCGAGCAGGCCTTTTATTTAGTGGGTAACATCGATGAAGCTACCGCGAAAGCTATGAACTTAGAAGTGGAGAGCAAATTGAAGAAATGACCTTAAATCTTTGTGTACTGACCCCTAATCGAATTATTTGGGATTCAGAAGTGAAAGAAATCATTTTATCTACTAATAGTGGCCAAATTGGTGTATTACCAAACCACGCCCCTATTGCCACAGCTGTAGATATAGGTCTTTTGAGAATACGCCTAAATGATGGCCGATGGCTAACGGTGGCTTTGATGGGGGGTTTCGCTAGAATAGGTAATAATGAGATCACCGTTTTAGGAAATGATGCAGAGATAAGCACTGACATTGATCCGCAAGAAGCTCAGCAAGCTCTTGAAAAAGCGGAAGCTAACTTGAGTAAAGCAGAAGGTAAAAGACAAGCAATTGAAGCGAATCTAGCTCTCAGACGAGCTAGGACACGAGTAGAGGCTATCAATGCTAGTTCCGACTAGTTGATGCATCGAAATAATCAAAAGAAGTTTTTTATTTTATTAGACAGCATGTTTTGATTCCGACAATTGAAAACAATTAAGTCTAATCTAATACAACAAAAAAAAGAAGACGAGTAGAAAAACTTATTAGATACCATTGATTCCGGTATCTAATAAGTTCTACCTACTATTGGATTTGAACCAATGACTCCCGCCGTATGAAAGCAATACTCTAACCACTGAGTTAAGTAGGTCTTTTATTACTACAAAGAAAAAAAGAGACTCATCACTTCGGGGATTATATACGGAATATGACTTCTAAGCAATACCAATCCTTAACTTAATTAAGAGGAAACGGCCAAAGAACTATTATATTATGTAATTATGTAATATCCATCTTGACAAGATATTATCTATATGTTAAGATGTCTATGACAAGGGCTATAGCTCAGTTGGTAGAGCACCTCGTTTACACGTGCGCCAATGCTTTTCAAGGGAGTCAATCATGTAATCAAATAATCTTATTGAAAAATCGATGTCTTACTCCATGGATTCGAGAGAACAAGAGAACAATAGCCTGACAAATATTTGGTCAATCCGATTCGGGTACGAATTCTGATGCCAAATAGAGCCCATCATTGATTTGAGAATTGATAAGGTGAATACCCAGTCTATTCAATGCTAGGCATAACGAGTATAAGGGCCTCAAAATAACCTCTTTTCGTCCTATGAACTTTAAGGTGTAAGAAGTATCATATTTGACTCTTAGAGCGGAACGATAGAGACTCCATTAAATTTGAACTTAGGTGGATCTAGGCCAGAAGCAGACCTACGTCAAAGTAACCCTTCCTTGAAACACTTTGGTAATCCTCTTAGATCAAAATTCAAATAATGAATCAGAGCAAATGGAGCCATCTCATTATCTTCTTGTTTTCGGCGAAGAAAAAATATGGTGGACTAACTGGTCTTTTCATCAGTTGATGAAAGAGCCCAATGCAACAAAATGCATGTTGGGTCTTTGAAACAGTTCGAATCATTTCGATAATAAAAAGTTTGATCTGTTTTACCGAGAAGGTCTACGGTTCGAGTCCGTATAGCCCTATACATTATATTTACATTTACATTCTTTTTTTTTTTAGTTTTTATTTCCTCATCTCATTAGTACTTGTTTGTGCCTGGTCAGTCGGTTGGTCCATAGAACTAGAAGCATTACCATATGATCATATGGATTCATAGGGACAGGAAAATGAAAACAAAAATTTTATTTAATTGAATGGATACAATTAATATTTATCAAATAAAATCTCGGATAAAAAATCTAATCCATTCTTCTTCATTAATTGTCGTCGGTGAATTACATACCTGTCATGATCAAAGAGTTAGTGATATACTTTTGCTTTGATTTGATATGTATACCCAATCCATTTTTAAGTTAAAATCATGACATGATCTTGGCTAAAAACTCCAACCTGACTCAACCAAATCTAATCATAAGTCACATGGATCGAGTACCTATTATTTTATTGGTTTTGTATTTGTGGAATACCCTGACAAATCATTTTTTGGTAGAAGAACAACTCCAATTGATTGTTTTAGAGATAATGAATTGGTCATAAATATATCAAAATTTGTACCCTTTTCTATTTCTATGAGTTGGTTTGGAGATTTGATTTATCAAATCGTTCGATTTCAATAATATGTTATTTTTTTCTAGAATAGAAGTATATGATGTAAATGTAGAATTTACGATTCCGCTGATTATACTACTATGCTATACTTCATTATGTGGGTTTGCTTCAAAACAAACTTTTTCTTGTACTTGTAACTAAATTTAACGCTTTACTAACATTGGTTAGTCTTACTAAGTGGCATTGCAGTGACAAATAAGTATTTATTTTTGTTCATTCCAAATCAAGATTTTGACTACTTTAGTTTAGTACTACAAATTGATTCAAAATAGAATGCCCT